CTACTTCTTAATGATTCCTTAGGAATTTACCGTCAATCATTTTTAAAAAAAACGGAAAAGTCCTTCATCTCAATTGATGAATTATCTTCTGAGTGCGGACACATTTTTCATTTTGAAAAATGTCCTTTATTGACAGAAGCAAAAATAATTGATTCAGAAAGTCAAGCAAAATCTTTGCAATTTGTATTCGATGTAATTACAAAAGATCAAAAAACAAAGAAAAAGAAAGATATTGGAATTAAAATAGAAGAAGTCAGTAAAAAGGTGTCTAGATGGTCATACAAATTAACCGAGGATTTGTTGGAAGAAGAGGAAAAAGAAAATGAAGAAGAATTAGAAGAAGAAGAGCATGAGATTCATTCAAGAAGAGCCAAACGTGTTGTAATTTATAACGATAATGATCAAAATACCAATTCTATTTCTAGTACTAAGAATGCTAGTAACAATGAGAAAAATGATAATAAAACGGAAGAGGAAGAGGAAGAGGAAGAGGAAGAGGAAGAGGTAGCTCTGATACGTTACTCCCAACAATCGTGTTTTCGTCGCAATCTAATCAAAGGATCCATGCGCGCTCAAAGACGTAAAACAGTTATTTGGGACCTCTTTCAAGTAAATGCGCATTCCCCACTTTTTTTGGACCGTATAGACAAAACATCTTTTTTTTATTCTTTTCATATTAATGAAATGAAGAATCTTATTTTGAGGAATTGGATGGGTAGAGAACGAGAATCTGAATTTAAAATTTTAGATTCCCATTTTGAAAATGAAGAGACAAAAGAAGAAAAGGATAAAAAAGAACGTATAGAAATATCAGAAGCTTGGGATACCTTTGTATTTATTCAAGCAATAAGAGGTTTAATGTTAGTAATCCAATCTTTTTTTAGAAAATACATTATATTGCCTTCATTTATAATAGCTAAAAATATTTTACGTATGTTATTATTTCAATTCCCCGAGTGGTACGAGGATTTGAAGGAATGGAATAGAGAAATGCATATTAAATGCACCTATAATGGTGTTCAATTATCAGAAACAGAATTTCCCCAAGATTGGTTAACAGACGGCATTCAGATAAAGATTCTATATCCTTTCTGTCTAAAACCTTGGCGAAAAGCTAAGGTACGATCTCATCATAGAGATCGAGGAGATTCAAAATATAAAAACAAAAATTTTTGTTTTTTAACAGTCTGGGGAATGGAAGCAGAACTTCCCTTTGGTTCTCCCCGAAAACGACCTTCTTTTTTTGAACCTATTTATAAAGAACTCAAAAAAAGAAATAGAAGGGTAAAAAATAAGATTTTACAAGTTATAAACTTTTTGAAGGAAAGAATAAAATCCTTTATATTTATAAAAGTTAGAAAAGAAAAAACAAAATGGGTCACTAAAATATTTATAGTTATCAAACTCATAATGAAAAAATTGGAAAAAATAAATCCAATTTTTTTATTTGAGTTGAGGAAAGAAAAAGTATATGAAATGAAGGAAAACGAAAAAGATTTACAAAAAAATAAAAAGATTCTTCGCGAATCATCTGTTCGAATTCGACCAAAAAATTGGTTCAATTATTCACTAATAGAAAGAAGAATGAAAGATCTTTCTGATAAGACAATAAAAATCAGGAATCAAATAGAACGAAACGAAAAAGAAAAAAAAAAAGATATAGTTCTAATTTATGATAATAAAAGGCCGGAATCTTTGAAAATCTTAAAAAGGAAAAATATCCGATTAATGCGTAAATCGCACTACTTTCTAAAATCATTCATTGAAAAAATATACATAGATATTTTACTATGTACCATTAGCATTCCTAAGATCAATGCACAACTTTTCTTTAAATCAAAAAAAAATATCTTTAATAAATCCATTTACAACAATAAAAGAAATAAAGAACAAGAAGGAATTGATGAAACAAATCAAAATACAATGAAGTTTCATTTTGGTTTGACTATAAAAAAGTTGTTTTCAAATACTTATAGTACTGAGAATAGGAATCCAAATTCCGATACTTATTGGAACTTATCTTCCCTATCTCAAGCATATGTATTTTACAAATTATCACAAACCCAATTACTTAATAAGGATCGCTTGAGACCTGTATTTCAATATAAAGGAAACTCTCCTTTTTTTAAGGAAAAATTAAAAGACTCTTGTATGATAATGATACACGGAATATTTGATTCCAAATCAAGACATAATAAAATTCATTCGTATGTAATGAACGAATGGAAAAACTGGTTAAAAGGTCATTATCAATACGATCCATCTCAAAAAAAATGGTCTCGATTAGTAACTAAAGAATGGCGAAATAGAATCAATCAACGCTGTATGATTCAAAACCAAAACAAGGAATCAATCCAATTGGATTTATATAAAAAATACCAATTCATTCATTCCATGAAAAAAAATAACTATGCAGCGGATTCTTTTATGAGTCAAAAAGAAAAATGGAAAAAAAATCACAGATATGATCTTTTATCATCTAAATACATAAGTCCTCCTAATTCATATATTTCTGGATCAACATTAGAATTTGAAATAAACGGGGATCGAGAAATTCCATATCATTTCAATACATCGAAACCCGAATCATTTTATGTATTAGTAAGTATACCTAGTAATAATTATCTAGAAAAAGGATATATTATTGATAGGAATATAAATTTGGATAGAAAATATTTTGATTGTAGAATTCCTCATTTTTGTTTTAGAAAGAATATTGAGATCTGGACCAATGCACATATTGGCATGACGATTCATAAAAATACTAAGACTGAAATTCCAAATTTAAAAAAAATGAAAAAAAAAGATCTTTTTTCTACTACGGTTCGTCAAGACATCAAACCATGCAATCAAAAAAGAAACTTTTTTGATTGCATGGGAATGCATCAAGAGGGGTTCTCTGATACTGCATCAAATCATAATACTATATCCAATCTCGAATCTTGGTTCTTCCCAGAATTTGTGCAACTTTTTAACATATATAAGATTCAACCTTGGATCATTCCAATCAAATCACTCTTTTTTCATTTTAATAAAAATGAAAAAATAAATATAAATACAAAGAAAAATCCTCATGAATCGTCTAATAAAAAAGATCTTGAATTAGTAAATTACAAGCAGGAAGAACAAGAACAACAGGATCAAGGAAATCTTATATCGAATCTACGAAAACAAAAGAATAAAAAAGCTGTTGAAGAAGATTACGCAAGATTAGACATAGAAATTAAAAAGGGTAGAAAAAAAAAAAAATCTCAATATAAGAGAAAAAAACAAACGGAACTAGATTACTTTTTGAAAAAATCTTTCCTTTTTCAATTAAGATGGGCTGATCCCTTGAATCAAAGAATAATGAACAATATTAGGGTATATTGTCTCCTACTTAGACTGATAAACCCAAAGGAAATTGCCATATCCTCGATTCAAAGAGGTGAAATAAATCTAGACGAAATGCTAATTCAAAAGGAGCTAGTTCTTACAGAATTGATAAGAAAGGGAATATTTATTATTGAACCAATTCGTCTATCTATAAGAAGGGACGGAAAATCTATTGTATATCAAACTATGGATATTTCATTGGTTGAGAAGAAGAAGCACCAAACAAATAGAAAATACGCAAAAAAAAGACATATTGAGAAAGAGGGGTTTGCAAAATCCATTCCACGATACAGCCACTTATTTTTTAGTGAAGACAAAAATCATTATGATTTCCTTATTCCTGAAAATATTCTATCTCCTAGGCATCGGAGAGAATTTCGAATTCTAATTTGTTTCAATTCACGGAATTGGAATGTTTTGGATAGAAATCCAAGATTTTGCAATGAAAAGAAAATAAAAAACTGTGGACAATTTTTGAATCAGAACAAGCATATTAACACCGATGCAAAAAATTTCATTAAATTCAAATTGTTTCTTTGGCCCAATTATCGATTAGAAGATTTAGCTTGTATGAATCGTTATTGGTTTGATACCAATAACAGCAGTCGTTTCAGTATGTCAAGAATACATATGTATTCACAATTCAGAATGAATTCAATTCAAATGCAAAATTAAAAAATTTTTATTTTTCTATTTTTTTTTATATTTTATAGTGGATTTCCTACATATCGTGTGACATATTCTGTAGATGAAAGCCGAAATATATAGACTGTATAACATTAGAATTTCTAACACATGATGCTGATTTCATAGTGTATCCATTTTCACTAGGAGTAGCAGAATCTTTTTAGTTTAAGTAAAACTAAATCGTTCTATTTCGTGAATGCATATATTTATCAGACCCTTTTTATCCAATATCCAAATCCAATTTTCAATTGGATAAAATATACAAAACAAATAAACATAAATACATAAACAAAAAACAAATTAGTATATGAATAAATGAAATCCAATTTCGATTTATACTAGATGAAAATAACTGTCATAATAAATCTTATTATTTTTCCTGATCGGTAAAATTCACAGAAAATCCAAATTTTAATTTATTTTATGGTCAAAAATTCATTTATCTCAGTTATTCCACAAGAAGAAAAAGACGAAAATAGTGGGTCTGTTGAATTTCAAGTATTCCATTTCACCAGTAAGATACGGAGACTTACTTCACATTTAGAATTGCACAAAAGAGATTTTTTATCACAAAGGGGTCTGCGAATAATTCTGGGAAAACGTCAACGATTATTGACTTATTTGTCAAAGAAAAATAAAGTGCGTTATAAGAGATTAATGGATCAGTTAGATATTCGGGAACCAAAAACTCGTTAATTGAAATTCAATTTATTATTTGAGTTTCTTATTATTTATTATTAGCCTTGTTATTTTTTTTTTTTTTTTTTTTTATTAATTATTTATATTATATTTAATTATTTTAATTATTTTATAATAATTATAATAATTGATAATAATTATTTAATATTTAATAATATAATAGTTTTATTTTCTATTTATATTATAGTTATTTTTTATATTATTTTTATATTATAGTTATAATATTAGAATATTCTTATTTTCATTTTTTTTTTTTTAGAATTTACATTTTATATATGACTATATGAATATGAATAGGATTATTTAGAATTACTAGAATTATACTAAATTCAATTTAAATTAGGATAAATTAGGATATATATATATATGAAAAATGAAAATATAATGAAAATAGAATATATTTAATATTAAGAAAATAAACATGATTCGTATGTACAACTCATATTTCATGGTTATTCAAACGTAAATCAAAGGATCTTGGCCCTTTCTCATAAACAGATTTGAAAATCTATTGATTCTATAAATTTTCAAAAATCATTGATTCGTCTGGTATCTACAATAGAAAATATATGATTTCCATCATTTTCTAATTAAAATTTTATCAGATCGAAAATCTTTTGTGTTCAAAACTGAAATTTATAGACCCAATGTCGCATTCAGTAAAAATTTATGATACATGTATAGGGTGTACCCAATGTGTACGAGCTTGTCCCACGGATGTATTAGAAATGATACCTTGGGACGGATGTAAAGCTAAGCAAATTGCTTCCGCGCCAAGAACCGAGGATTGTGTAGGTTGTAAGAGATGTGAATCCGCTTGCCCAACGGATTTTTTGAGTGTCCGTGTTTATTTATGGCATGAAACAACTCGCAGCATGGGTCTTTCTTATTGATATGTAACAAAAAACTCCCCTTGAATCATTTGATTCCTCTTTACCGAGAAAACTCCGTACTCGAGAAAAGAAAATATATTATTCTTCTCCCGAGCACGGAGTTTTCTGGTCAAAATTGATCTTGTCTTTATCACGAGTTATTTTCCTTGGTTAACAATACTTCTGGTTTTGCCGATATTTGCGGGTTCTTCAATTGTCCTTTTCCTTCATAAAGGAAATAAGGCGTATAGGAGGGATACTATATGTATATGTATCCTGGAGCTCCCTCTAATGACCTATGTATTTTGTTCCAATTGGACGATCCATTAAACCAATTGAAGGAAGATTCTAAATGGATAAAGATTTTTTTATTTTCACTGGAGACTGGGAATCGATGGACTTTCCATAGGACCCATTTTACTGACAGGATTTCTCACTTGAACCAACAAACATTAGATTTCGAAAAATTAGCTAATCAATCATATCCCGCAGCATTGGAAATAATATTCCATTTTGGTTTTCTTATAGCTTATGCTGTCAAATCGCCGATGATACCCCTACATACATGATTACCAGATACCCACGGGGAAGCGCATTACAGTACATGTATGCTTCTAGCTGGAATCTTATTAAAGATGGGAACATATGGATTGATTCGGATCAATATGGAATTGTTAGCTCACGCTCATTCGAAATTCTCTCTCTGGTTGATCATAGTAGGAATAATACAAATCTTTTATGCAGCTTCAACATCTCTTGGTCAACGCAATTTTGAAAAGCATATTGCCTATTCTTACGTATCTCATATGGGTTTCATAATTATAGGAATTGGTTCTATAACTGGCATGGGACTCAATGGAGCCATTTTACAAATACTCTCTCATGGATTGATCGGTGCTGCACTTTTTTCTTAGCAGAAACGAGTTGGGATAGAATACGTTTTGTTTATCTCGACGAGATGGTGGGGAATATCTATCCCAATGGAAAAAATATTTCTATTTACCATGTTTAGTAGTTTCTCGATGGCTTCTCTTGTATTACCAGGAATGAGTGGTTTTGTTGCAGAATTCTTAGTCTTTTTTGGAATAATTACTAACCAAAAATATCTTTTCATGCCAAAAATGTTAATTACTTTTGTAATAGCAATTGGAATGATATTAACTCCTATTTTTTTATTGTCTATGTTACGTCATATTTTCTATGAATACAAGCTATTCAATATACCAAACTATAAATTTTCATATTCTGGACCGCGAAAACTATTTCTTTCGATCTGTATCTTTCTACCTGTAATAGGAATTGAGATTTATCCTGATTTCGTTCTTCCGTTATCGGTTGACAAGGTACAAGTTATATTAGCTAATAATTTTTCTTATTTTTATAGAAAATAGATACTAATTCTTTTTATAGCTTAGAAAATTCTAATTAATTAGAAGGAAAGTCTTATAATTCTTTGACTTTCATCTTTTCACGATTCTTCATTGTACAATGAAAAAAATGAAGAGTGAATTAGAATTGTAATGAAATACATCTAGAGTTTTTGAGAACCATTTGAATAATTCCTCCATTCAAACGGTTTTCAAAAACTCGCACAAATACTCATTGTCTATCAGACGATGTTTTTATGTGTTCTTCATGTAGTTTATTTTATTCAATTAGATATAAATGGGAATGAACCATAACTATGGAACCCGATTCCTAATAGATTGATCCCAAAATAGCATATCCAAATTAGGAGAAATCCTATAGAAGCCACAAATGCCGAATTTGTGCCTTGGTCTTGCAATTTGTTATTTGTTCTAATATGTAAATAGATTGCAAATATGGTCCAAGTAATAAATGCCCAAGTTTCCTTAGGATCCCAATTCCAATAAGAACCCCATGCTTCATTAGCCCATACTGCTCCAGAAAGAATGCCTATGGTTAAAAAGGTAAACCCTAAACTAATGACACGATAACTCCAATAATCCAAACGCTGAATTAATTGATATTTGTAAAAATTTCGAAATGAGAGAAAAGAAGTCTTTTTAAATACACTTTCTTTTTCGTTCAAATATTCTATCGTACCAACAAAGAAAAATGACTTCCTTAAGCTTATAAAATTCTTGTTAAAAAAAAAATCGATATTTTTTCGAAATGTAATCACTATAAGAGCAACTGATAATAATGATCCGCATAAAAGAACTGCATAGCTCAATAGCATCATACTGACATGCATCATTAACCAGTGAGATTGTAGAGCAGGTACTAATATTGCGGATTGATGCATTTCAATTGAAAGACCTGACGTGGCAAAACCTTGGGTAAAAATGGCACTTGGTGCAGTTATTGTGCTTAAATAATTTTTATGATTCCCAAGATATGGAATCATATGAATAATGGAGAAACTCCACGAAAGGAAGATTAATGATTCATATAAGTTACTTAAGGGAAAATGTCCTGAAGAAATCCAACGAATAACTAAAAACCCTGTTATAGAGAAAAAAGTAGCTATCATCCCCTTTTCTGACGAATTACGCAATCCTTCTATTTCATAGACTAATAAGTTCATCAAATGAATCATAATCACAATTGAGATGATCGAAAAGGAAATATGAGTTAATATATGTTCTAAGGTCACAAATATCATAAACATAAAAAAGAGTCCCTATTAAATAATAAATAATTGAAATTGGAGATTAAAATAAATATTAAAAAAAAAAAAAAAAAAAATACAATATACATTAATAATACATTAGTAAATGTCAATTATTTGTCTTCCAAGTCAAAAATAGAAAATTTGAAGTTCTTTGAGACATATCAATTAAGATTTTTAAAAACGTTTTTTTGTCCAAAAAAAAAAACTTTTTGACTGTCCGGTAGAAACAGATTTAGCTAAAGAAAAAGCTTTTACTGCCGCTAAAGAGCCTTTTTTTTTCCAAGGATTTCTACGAATATGCTTTTTTGACATAGAAGTACGTTTTTTTGGAACTGCCATTCAAAGATAGGTGACTCATTTTTCTCGTTGTATGTGAAAGACATATATTGTTCAAAATGGATTACTCTTTATTAGTCATTACCTATAGTGATTCCATCAATATCAATAATATAAGAGCATAACTTTGAAAAAGAAATAAATAAAAAACGAATTCAAATTCAATATCAATATTCTTTAATATTCAATAAAAAATAAATATAAAATATAAAGAGATCCATAATTGAACTATAATAAATTAATAAATCCTAAATCTATAAAACATAAATCTAAATGGAAATATATAAAATATCTATAAATTTTATAATCTTACATAAATACAATCTAATGTTAAGGGAAAATAGAATTATTCAAAATAATTCTATTAAAATGAAATAATAATATATAATTCGAAATAATAATATATAATTATATAATATGTAATTATCTAAATTTTAATAGAATTTTATGCCGCCACTCGGACTCGAACCGAGATGCTCTAGCACTGCTTCCTAAGAGCAGCGTGTCTACCAATTTCACCATGGCGGCTTACCTGAAAGAATAATAGTAAATTCATGTTGAATTGTCTATATTCAATAGAGTTTAGGAAACAATGAAGCAAAATGCATTTCCATTCATATGGAAATTATCAAGTTCAATATCAAGAATATTCAGTTAGTATTTTCGTAAGTTCAGTTTTCATAATAAACTTTTCCATTTATGTATTATAAACTATAACTATAACAGAAACCTAGCTTTTTTTCTTTTATTATTGTTTTATAATTATTTAGAATTCGAAATTATTATTATTATATTCTATATCTATATTATCTATATCTATATCTATATCTATATTATATATATTATAATTAGAATATTATTACATATATTATTATATATCATAATCATATTATATATTTAATTATATTTAATATTTAATATTTAATTAATTATATTTATAATTATATTTAATTTTATATAATTTTATATATATATTTATATATATATATAATATAAGATAATATAAGAATATTAAGTAAGAATATTAAGAATATTTTGTATAATATTTTTATTGATTATGGAATCTTTATATTATTGATATTGAATTTGATTGAATTCGTGAGAAGGTTTTTTCTTTCCTATTAATTGTACTTTTCGAAATATAAAAGCACAATTAGGATAAGACAACGAAAAATGTTAATATTTAATTATACTAAGATACTAAGATGTTGGGTGTCTAAATTATTAGAAAGAAAAAATAGAAAGAAAAAATATCGATTTTTTTTTTAACAAGAATTTTATAAGCTTAAGGAAGTCATTTTTCTTTGTTGGTACGATAGAATATTTGAACGAAAAAGAAAGTGTATTTAAAAAGACTTCTTTTCTCTCATTTCGAAATTTTTACAAATATCAATTAATTCAGCGTTTGGATTATTGGAGTTATCGTGTCATTAGTTTAGGGTTTACCTTTTTAACCATAGGCATTCTTTCTGGAGCAGTATGGGCTAATGAAGCATGGGGTTCTTATTGGAATTGGGATCCTAAGGAAACTTGGGCATTTATTACTTGGACCATATTTGCAATCTATTTACATATTAGAACAAATAACAAATTGCAAGACCAAGGCACAAATTCGGCATTTGTGGCTTCTATAGGATTTCTCCTAATTTGGATATGCTATTTTGGGATCAATCTATTAGGAATCGGGTTCCATAGTTATGGTTCATTCCCATTTATATCTAATTGAATAAAATAAACTACATGAAGAACACATAAAAACATCGTCTGATAGACAATGAGTATTTGTGCGAGTTTTTGAAAACCGTTTGAATGGAGGAATTATTCAAATGGTTCTCAAAAACTCTAGATGTATTTCATTACAATTCTAATTCACTCTTCATTTTTTTCATTGTACAATGAAGAATCGTGAAAAGATGAAAGTCAAAGAATTATAAGACTTTCCTTCTAATTAATTAGAATTTTCTAAGCTATAAAAAGAATTAGTATCTATTTTCTATAAAAATAAGAAAAATTATTAGCTAATATAACTTGTACCTTGTCAACCGATAACGGAAGAACGAAATCAGGATAAATCTCAATTCCTATTACAGGTAGAAAGATACAGATCGAAAGAAATAGTTTTCGCGGTCCAGAATATGAAAATTTATAGTTTGGTATATTGAATAGCTTGTATTCATAGAAAATATGACGTAACATAGACAATAAAAAAATAGGAGTTAATATCATTCCAATTGCTATTACAAAAGTAATTAACATTTTTGGCATGAAAAGATATTTTTGGTTAGTAATTATTCCAAAAAAGACTAAGAATTCTGCAACAAAACCACTCATTCCTGGTAATACAAGAGAAGCCATCGAGAAACTACTAAACATGGTAAATAGAAATATTTTTTCCATTGGGATAGATATTCCCCACCATCTCGTCGAGATAAACAAAACGTATTCTATCCCAACTCGTTTCTGCTAAGAAAAAAGTGCAGCACCGATCAATCCATGAGAGAGTATTTGTAAAATGGCTCCATTGAGTCCCATGCCAGTTATAGAACCAATTCCTATAATTATGAAACCCATATGAGATACGTAAGAATAGGCAATATGCTTTTCAAAATTGCGTTGACCAAGAGATGTTGAAGCTGCATAAAAGATTTGTATTATTCCTACTATGATCAACCAGAGAGAGAATTTCGAATGAGCGTGAGCTAACAATTCCATATTGATCCGAATCAATCCATATGTTCCCATCTTTAATAAGATTCCAGCTAGAAGCATACATGTACTGTAATGCGCTTCCCCGTGGGTATCTGGTAATCATGTATGTAGGGGTATCATCGGCGATTTGACAGCATAAGCTATAAGAAAACCAAAATGGAATATTATTTCCAATGCTGCGGGATATGATTGATTAGCTAATTTTTCGAAATCTAATGTTTGTTGGTTCAAGTGAGAAATCCTGTCAGTAAAATGGGTCCTATGGAAAGTCCATCGATTCCCAGTCTCCAGTGAAAATAAAAAAATCTTTATCCATTTAGAATCTTCCTTCAATTGGTTTAATGGATCGTCCAATTGGAACAAAATACATAGGTCATTAGAGGGAGCTCCAGGATACATATACATATAGTATCCCTCCTATACGCCTTATTTCCTTTATGAAGGAAAAGGACAATTGAAGAACCCGCAAATATCGGCAAAACCAGAAGTATTGTTAACCAAGGAAAATAACTCGTGATAAAGACAAGATCAATTTTGACCAGAAAACTCCGTGCTCGGGAGAAGAATAATATATTTTCTTTTCTCGAGTACGGAGTTTTCTCGGTAAAGAGGAATCAAATGATTCAAGGGGAGTTTTTTGTTACATATCAATAAGAAAGACCCATGCTGCGAGTTGTTTCATGCCATAAATAAACACGGACACTCAAAAAATCCGTTGGGCAAGCGGATTCACATCTCTTACAACCTACACAATCCTCGGTTCTTGGCGCGGAAGCAATTTGCTTAGCTTTACATCCGTCCCAAGGTATCATTTCTAATACATCCGTGGGACAAGCTCGTACACATTGGGTACACCCTATACATGTATCATAAATTTTTACTGAATGCGACATTGGGTCTATAAATTTCAGTTTTGAACACAAAAGATTTTCGATCTGATAAAATTTTAATTAGAAAATGATGGAAATCATATATTTTCTATTGTAGATACCAGACGAATCAATGATTTTTGAAAATTTATAGAATCAATAGATTTTCAAATCTGTTTATGAGAAAGGGCCAAGATCCTTTGATTTACGTTTGAATAACCATGAAATATGAGTTGTACATACGAATCATGTTTATTTTCTTAATATTAAATATATTCTATTTTCATTATATTTTCATTTTTCATATATATATATATCCTAATTTATCCTAATTTAAATTGAATTTAGTATAATTCTAGTAATTCTAAATAATCCTATTCATATTCATATAGTCATATATAAAATGTAAATTCTAAAAAAAAAAAAATGAAAATAAGAATATTCTAATATTATAACTATAATATAAAAATAATATAAAAAATAACTATAATATAAATAGAAAATAAAACTATTATATTATTAAATATTAAATAATTATTATCAATTATTATAATTATTATAAAATAATTAAAATAATTAAATATAATATAAATAATTAATAAAAAAAAAAAAAAAAAAAAATAACAAGGCTAATAATAAATAATAAGAAACTCAAATAATAAATTGAATTTCAATTAACGAGTTTTTGGTTCCCGAATATCTAACTGATCCATTAATCTCTTATAACGCACTTTATTTTTCTTTGACAAATAAGTCAATAATCGTTGACGTTTTCCCAGAATTATTCGCAGACCCCTTTGTGATAAAAAATCTCTTTTGTGCAATTCTAAATGTGAAGTAAGTCTCCGTATCTTACTGGTGAAATGGAATACTTGAAATTCAACAGACCCACTATTTTCGTCTTTTTCTTCTTGTGGAATAACTGAGATAAATGAATTTTTGACCATAAAATAAATTAAAATTTGGATTTTCTGTGAATTTTACCGATCAGGAAAAATAATAAGATTTATTATGACAGTTATTTTCATCTAGTATAAATCGAAATTGGATTTCATTTATTCATATACTAATTTGTTTTTTGTTTATGTATTTATGTTTATTTGTTTTGTATATTTTATCCAATTGAAAATTGGATTTGGATATTGGATAAAAAGGGTCTGATAAATATATGCATTCACGAAATAGAACGATTTAGTTTTACTTAAACTAAAAAGATTCTGCTACTCCTAGTGAAAATGGATACACTATGAAATCAGCATCATGTGTTAGAAATTCTAATGTTATACAGTCTATATATTTCGGCTTTCATCTACAGAATATGTCACACGATATGTAGGAAATCCACTATAAAATATAAAAAAAAATAGAAAAATAAAAATTTTTTAATTTTGCATTTGAATTGAATTCATTCTGAATTGTGAATACATATGTATTCTTGACATACTGAAACGACTGCTGTTATTGGTATCAAACCAATAACGATTCATACAAGCTAAATCTTCTAATCGATAATTGGGCCAAAGAAACAATTTGAATTTAATGAAATTTTTTGCATCGGTGTTAATATGCTTGTTCTGATTCAAAAATTGTCCACAGTTTTTTATTTTCTTTTCATTGCAAAATCTTGGATTTCTATCCAAAACATTCCAATTCCGTGAATTGAAACAAATTAGAATTCGAAATTCTCTCCGATGCCTAGGAGATAGAATATTTTCAGGAATAAGGAAATCATAATGATTTTTGTCTTCACTAAAAAATAAGTGGCTGTATCGTGGAATGGATTTTGCAAACCCCTCTTTCTCAATATGTCTTTTTTTTGCGTATTTTCTATTTGTTTGGTGCTTCTTCTTCTCAACCAATGAAATATCCATAGTTTGATATACAATAGATTTTCCGTCCCTTCTTATAGATAGACGAATTGGTTCAATAATAAATATTCCCTTTCTTATCAATTCTGTAAGAACTAGCTCCTTTTGAATTAGCATTTCGTCTAGATTTATTTCACCTCTTTGAATCGAGGATATGGCAATTTCCTTTGGGTTTATCAGTCTAAGTAGGAGACAATATACCCTAATATTGTTCATTATTCTTTGATTCAAGGGATCAGCCCATCTTAATTGAAAAAGGAAAGATTTTTTCAAAAAGTAATCTAGTTCCGTTTGTTTTTTTCTCTTATATTGAGATTTTTTTTTTTTTCTACCCTTTTTAATTTCTATGTCTAATCTTGCGTAATCTTCTTCAACAGCTTTTTTATTCTTTTGTTTTCGTAGATTCGATATAAGATTTCCTTGATCCTGTTGTTCTTGTTCTTCCTGCTTGTAATTTACTAATTCAAGATCTTTTTTATTAGACGATTCATGAGGATTTTTCTTTGTATTTATATTTATTTTTTCATTTTTATTAAAATGAAAAAAGAGTGATTTGATTGGAATGATCCAAGGTTGAATCTTATATATGTTAAAAAGTTGCACAAATTCTGGGAAGAACCAAGATTCGAGATTGGATATAGTATTATGATTTGATGCAGTATCAGAGAACCCCTCTTGATGCATTCCCATGCAATCAAAAAAGTTTCTTTTTTGATTGCATGGTTTGATGTCTTGACGAACCGTAGTAGAAAAAAGATCTTTTTTTTTCATTTTTTTTAAATTTGGAATTTCAGTCTTAGTATTTTTATGAATCGTCATGCCAATATGTGCATTGGTCCAGATCTCAATATTCTTTCTAAAACAAAAATGAGGAATTCTACAATCAAAATATTTTCTATCCAAATTTATATTCCTATCAATAATATATCCTTTTTCTAGATAATTATTACTAGGTATACTTACTAATACATAAAATGATTCGGGTTTCGATGTATTGAAATGATATGGAATTTCTCGATCCCCGTTTATTTCAAATTCTAATGTTGATCCAGAAATATATGAATTAGGAGGACTTATGTATTTAGATGATAAAAGATCATATCTGTGATTTTTTTTCCATTTTTCTTTTTGACTCATAAAAGAATCCGCTGCATAGTTATTTTTTTTCATGGAATGAATGAATTGGTATTTTTTATATAAATCCAATTGGATTGATTCCTTGTTTTGGTTTTGAATCATACAGCGTTGATTGATTCTATTTCGCCATTCTTTAGTTACTAATCGAGACCATTTTTTTTGAGATGGATCGTATTGATAATGACCTTTTAACCAGTTTTTCCATTCGTTCATTACATACGAATGAATTTTATTATGTCTTGATTTGGAATCAAATATTCCGTGTATCATTATCATACAAGAGTCTTTTAATTTTTCCTTAAAAAAAGGAGAGTTTCCTTTATATTGAAATACAGGTCTCAAGCGATCCTTATTAAGTAATTGGGTTTGTGATAATTTGTAAAATACATATGCTTGAGATAGGGAAGATAAGTTCCAATAAGTATCGGAATTTGGATTCCTATTCTCAGTACTATAAGTATTTGAAAACAACTTTTTTATAGTCAAACCAAAATGAAACTTCATTGTATTTTGATTTGTTTCATCAATTCCTTCTTGTTCTTTATTTCTTTTATTGTTGTAAATGGATTTATTAAAGATATTTTTTTTTGATTTAAAGAAAAGTTGTGCATTGATCTTAGGAATGCTAATGGTACATAGTAAAATATCTATGTATATTTTTTCAATGAATGATTTTAGAAAGTAGTGCGATTTACGCATTAATCGGATATTTTTCCTTTTTAAGATTTTCAAAGATTCCGGCCTTTTATTATCATAAATTAGAACTATATCTTTTTTTTTTTCTTTTTCGTTTCGTTCTATTTGATTCCTGATTTTTATTGTCTTATCAGAAAGATCTTTCATTCTTCTTTCTATTAGTGAATAATTGAACCAATTTTTTGGTCGAATTCGAACAGATGATTCGCGAAGAATCTTTTTATTTTTTTGTAAATCTTTTTCGTTTTCCTTCATTTCATATACTTTTTCTTTCCTCAACTCAAATAAAAAAATTGGATTTATTTTTTCCAATTTTTTCATTATGAGTTTGATAACTATAAATATTTTAGTGACCCATTTTGTTTTTTCTTTTCTAACTTTTATAAATATAAAGGATTTTATTCTTTCCTTCAAAAAGTTTATAACTTGTAAAATCTTATTTTTTACCCTTCTATTTCTTTTTTTGAGTTCTTTATAAATAGGTTCAAAAAAAGAAGGTCGTTTTCGGGGAGAACCAAAGGGAAGTTCTGCTTCCATTCCCCAGACTGTTAAAAAACAAAAATTTTTGTTTTTATATTTTGAATCTCCTCGATCTCTATGATGAGATCGTACCTTAGCTTTTCGCCAAGGTTTTAGACAGAAAGGATATAGAATCTTTATCTGAATGCCGTCTGTTAACCAATCTTGGGGAAATTCTGTTTCTGATAATTGAACACCATTATAGGTGCATTTAATATGCATTTCTCTATTCCATTCCTTCAAATCCTCGTACCACTCGGGGAATTGAAATAATAACATACGTAAAATATTTTTAGCTATTATAAATGAAGGCAATATAATGTATTTTCTAAAAAAAGATTGGATTACTAACATTAAACCTCTTATTGCTTGAATAAATACAAAGGTATCCCAAGCTTCTGATATTTCTATACGTTCTTTTTTATCCTTTTCTTCTTTTGTCTCTTCATTTTCAAAATGGGAATCTAAAATTTTAAATTCAGATTCTCGTTCTCTACCCATCCAATTCCTCAAAATAAGATTCTTCATTTCATTAATATGAAAAGAATAAAAAAAAGATGTTTTGTCTATACGGTCCAAAAAAAGTGGGGAATGCGCATTTACTTGAAAGAGGTCCCAAATAACTGTTTTACGTCTTTGAGCGCGCATGGATCCTTTGATTAGATTGCGACGAAAACACGATTGTTGGGAGTAACGTATCAGAGCTACCTCTTCCTCTTCCTCTTCCTCTTCCTCTTCCTCTTCCGTTTTATTATCATTTTTCTCATTGTTACTAGCATTCTTAGTACTAGAAATAGAATTGGTATTTTGATCATTATCGTTATAAATTACAACACGTTTGGCTCTTCTTGAATGAATCTCATGCTCTTCTTCTTCTAATTCTTCTTCATTTTCTTTTTCCTCTTCTTCCAACAAATCCTCGGTTAATTTGTATGACCATCTAGACACCTTTTTACTGACTTCTTCTATTTTAATTCCAATATCTTTCTTTTTCTTTGTTTTTTGATCTTTTGTAATTACATCGAATACAAATTGCAAAGATTTTGCTTGACTTTCTGAATCAATTATTTTTGCTTCTGTCAATAAAGGACATTT